GGATTTATTAATAAAAATTTTAAAAAAATCAATTTTTTTAAATTTTTTTATATATATAAACAATTTTAAAAATAAGATTGTGGGGAGAACATAGCATATGCTCTATTAGTGTGTGTGTTATGGGCTAATGGGCTTTGTCTAATTGAATCTCGTTTTAGGGGTTTGGCGAGAAGCAATTCAAATAGAGGAAAGTTCATTGGTTGGGGGGTAAGGGGGGTTTGCCGCAGAAACGCGCGCGGAAAAGGTTGTATGTACGCGTGTGTGTGTATGTGTATACGTACGCGCGTAGTACGCGTTTACGTGTGCATGTGTATACGTATGTGTATACGTACGCGCGTAGTACGCGTTTACGTGTGCATGTGTATACGTATGTGTATACGTACGCGCGCAGTACGCGTTTACGTGTGCATGTGTATACGTATGTGTATATACGCGCGCAGTACGCGTTTACGTGTGCATGTGTATACGTATGTGTATATACGCGCGCAGTACGCGTTTACGTGTGCATGTGTATACGTATGTGTATGTGTATGTGTATATACGCGCGCAGTACGCGTTTACGTGTACATTTGTGTTTGTATTTGTACTTGTATTCGTGTATGTACGTGGTCCGTGTTTATGTGTGGATACGTGTTTGTATTTGTGTTTGTATTTGTGTTTGTGTGCCTATCTTTATAGTACGTATTTGTGTGTGGTTTTTGTTTGATAATTTTTTAATATTTTTTAATATTTTTTTCTATTTTTTTCTATTTTTTTTCTATTTTTTTTCTATTTTTTTTCTATTTTTTTTCAAATTTTTTTAGCGTGAACGAATAAAAAAGTTCCGTTTTTTATCGTCTGTGTAAAAACTGTACAAGAGTTGTATTTTTTAAGCAAATTTGGCCGTATTTTTGGGCCACGTATTTGTACATAAAAGCTTGGAAAACTTTCAGGAGTAGCCAAAATTTTGTGTGGGGCTGGTAAAGTTAGTCGGGATTGAGAACAAGAGTCTTATCTTGTCTTCGTCCCGAAAAAGTGTCCACGGCAAATTTAGTGCCGTGGACGCGGGAGTTGCAAAATATGTCGAAAAAGCATGGAAAATTTGTCCCCTTTTTATTTGAGCGATCGATAGGCACGCACCGTAAGTTCAGTCTAATGAATTTAGGTGGAACACCGTGGGAGGGCCTGAGTTCATTTAAGAGAGAGAGAAAAAATACCAGCCGCCTGACAGCGAGGGGTAGCTATGGTTATGAGGAGACTTGTAATGAGGCCATTAACCAGAGGCCTTGGAAAGTACACCGTCGGCTGGCGGAGGTACGCATGGACCTGACCTAACAACCAGAGGCCTTGGAAAGTACACCAGCGCTCGCCAACAATGTATGGGCCTGACGCTAGTAATGGAGTATACGGGTGGGCGGGTTGGTTATTTCTCGTGATATGCCAGATACACATCTGACAAGTCCTTCTCGCATACAGATTTATTCTTTTTCGATCATTAATCGAATGTTTTCCGTCAGAAATGAATTATCGTTGGTAATTCACTGTCGTGAGCAAAAGCATTAGATATGAATTTGGGATGAATGTAATATGTCGAATTAAACGTAAAAAGTACCTAAATCTTGTTCGTGGGGCAAGTAGATGAATGGGGATTATACATGATATGTATTAGATCATCGGGGGATACACGCAAGTGCATAAATATATTATAGGGCCCCCCCGGGGCCCCCTACACGCCGCGCTTTTGTTTAAGCCAGAGTTCGTGTTTACCCTTCTTTTTATTTTAGATGGATTCTCGGTGTAGTGCAAAAAATAGTTTATTTAAAATGCTAGTTTTGGAGACTAGGGACGAGAGTTCTCTCTCTTTTTTGAGCCGATTTTTAAGTTACCTATTAGGTGGCAGACTCAGGCACTTTTTAGGATTAGTATTTTTGGTTATTAGTAGGTTATTATTCTTATTTATGAGGAAAGGCTAGAGGCCTAGATTCTTTTTATTGTAGTCTAGTTTATATTAGGGAGGAAGTTTTCTATTTTTAGTCAGTAAAAGTCTGTATTTTTAATAGACACTTTAATAAAAATAAGCTAAGTCCAATTTTTATTATTTTTTAGTCTTGATATTCCCTTCTTTTTAAGCAGGTATAATAATTTAATCTAGCGTATTTACTGACTTTATTAGGGAATAAGAAAAATATTATATCGTACTTTTGAGTATCTAGTTCTTTTATTCTTCTTTTAGCTATTAGGTGGCAGACTCAGGCACTTTTTAGGATTAGTATTTTTGGTTATTAGTAGGTTATTATTCTTATTTATGAGGAAAGGCTAGAGGCCTAGATTCTTTTTATTGTAGTCTAGTTTATATTAGGGAGGAAGTTTTCTATTTTTAGTCAGTAAAAGTCTGTATTTTTAATAGACACTTTAATAAAAATAAGCTAAGTCCAATTTTTATTATTTTTTAGTCTTGATATTCCCTTCTTTTTAAGCAGGTATAATAATTTAATCTAGCGTATTTACTGACTTTATTAGGGAATAAGAAAAATATTATATCGTACTTTTGAGTATCTAGTTCTTTTATTCTTCTTTTAGCTATTAGGTGGCAGACTCAGGCACTTTTTAGGATTAGTATTTTTGGTTATTAGTAGGTTATTATTCTTATTTATGAGGAAAGGCTAGAGGCCTAGATTCTTTTTATTGTAGTCTAGTTTATATTAGGGAGGAAGTTTTCTATTTTTAGTCAGTAAAAGTCTGTATTTTTAATAGACACTTTAATAAAAATAAGCTAAGTCCAATTTTTATTATTTTTTAGTCTTGATATTCCCTTCTTTTTAAGCAGGTATAATAATTTAATCTAGCGTATTTACTGACTTTATTAGGGAATAAGAAAAATATTATATCGTACTTTTGAGTATCTAGTTCTTTTATTCTTCTTTTAGCTATTAGGTGGCAGACTCAGGCACTTTTTAGGATTAGTATTTTTGGTTATTAGTAGGTTATTATTCTTATTTATGAGGAAAGGCTAGAGGCCTAGATTCTTTTTATTGTAGTCTAGTTTATATTAGGGAGGAAGTTTTCTATTTTTAGTCAGTAAAAGTCTGTATTTTTAATAGACACTTTAATAAAAATAAGCTAAGTCCAATTTTTATTATTTTTTAGTCTTGATATTCCCTTCTTTTTAAGCAGGTATAATAATTTAATCTAGCGTATTTACTGACTTTATTAGGGAATAAGAAAAATATTATATCGTACTTTTGAGTATCTAGTTCTTTTATTCTTCTTTTAGCTATTAGGTGGCAGACTCAGGCACTTTTTAGGATTAGTATTTTTGGTTATTAGTAGGTTATTATTCTTATTTATGAGGAAAGGCTAGAGGCCTAGATTCTTTTTATTGTAGTCTAGTTTATATTAGGGAGGAAGTTTTCTATTTTTAGTCAGTAAAAGTCTGTATTTTTAATAGACACTTTAATAAAAATAAGCTAAGTCCAATTTTTATTATTTTTTAGTCTTGATATTCCCTTCTTTTTAAGCAGGTATAATAATTTAATCTAGCGTATTTACTGACTTTATTAGGGAATAAGAAAAATATTATATCGTACTTTTGAGTATCTAGTTCTTTTATTCTTCTTTTAGCTATTAGGTGGCAGACTCAGGCACTTTTTAGGATTAGTATTTTTGGTTATTAGTAGGTTATTATTCTTATTTATGAGGAAAGGCTAGAGGCCTAGATTCTTTTTATTGTAGTCTAATACACTGAGGGAGAGGCTGTATTCCCATTTTAGATTTACAAGATCTACGCTTTAAAGATAAGCTATCAGGGTATCAATTAAGTATTAGATTTTCTAGTTTATTAATCAGAGGTATTATAACTATAGGCAAGATAAAATAGTTAAATGAGGCATACTGTCCGATTATAATAAAGGGGGGTTCAACAGGTTGAGCGCCAATTCAGGTTAAAATCAGAATATTAGTGATAAATAGTCAAAAGATAACTTGTGCAAAGGGTCGAAATATTTGACTTCGTTGTTTAGCAATATGAAGTATTGGAATAAAGAAAAAAAGTAGAATTGAACATAATAAGGCGAGAACTCCTCCTAGTTTATTAGGAATTGAGCGTAAAATAGCATAGGCAAATAAAAAGTATCATTCTGGTTTAATATGAATAGGGGTGGAGAGGGGATTTGCAGGAATAAAGTTATCTGGTTCTAAAAATATATTTGGATAAAAAAATGTGACTAAGAGTAATAATAAGAGAAGTAGTAGGCTGCCTAAGAGATCTTTTATAGAAAAGTAAGGATGAAACGGAATTTTATCTGTATTTGAAGATAGGCCTGTTGGATTATTTGACCCTGTTTCATGAAGAAAGAGTAGGTGGACACCTGCTATAGCACAAATAATAAATGGAAAAAGAAAGTGAAGCATAAAGAATCGAGTTAGTGTTGCGCTATCTACGGAAAACCCGCCTCATATCCAGGTAACAAGGGTTGTGCCGATATATGGAATGGCTGAAAGAAGGTTTGTAATTACGGTTGCCCCTCAGAAGGATATTTGACCTCAGGGAAGTACATAGCCTACAAATGCTGTTATTATTGTTAGTAATAGAAGAGTCACTCCGATATTTCAAGTTTTTTTATAGAGATAGGAGCCATAGTATAGGCCTCGAGCAAGGTGAATATAGAGACAGATAAAGAAAAATGAGGCACCGTTTGCATGAAGACTTCGAATTAATCAGCCGTAGTTTACATCTCGACAAATATATACAATTGAAGCAAAAGCTGAAGTAATTTCAGCTGTATAATGTGTTGCAAGGAGAAGGCCTGTTAAAATTTGTATACACAGGCATAAGCCAAGAAGTGACCCAAAATTTCATCAAATTGTGATATTGCTAGGTGTTGGAAGATCAATGAAAGAGTTGTTTAGAATTTTTAGCAGTGGATCTGTTTTTCGGGAGAGCATGGTGTTTTTGTAGTTGAAATACAACAGTGGTTTTTCAGATCACAGGTTTTGGGCAGCCAAATAGAAACTATGTCTTATTTTTTAGTATTTCTATCTCTATTTTTTGTTTTATGTTTAGCTGGAGTTGCGGCTAACCCCTTTCCTCTTTTTGGGGCGATTGGGTTAATTTTTGCAACATTGATTGGTTGTGGGATTTTGGTTTTATTAGGCATATCTCTTATTTCAATAATTTTACTTTTAATTTATCTTGGAGGGATATTAGTAGTATTTGCTTATTCTATTGCGTTGTCTGCTGAGGCATATCCTGAGACTTGACTAGACTATTCTGTTTTTATATACTTAATAGCTTATGGCTTCTTATTTTATATCTTTATTTCTTTATCAGGGGATTTTAATTTAATTGATGGATGAGGTATTCTTCAAGTTGATGCTTTTGGATTTTTTGACTTACGATTAGATATTAGTGGTATTATTTTATTATATTCTGATGGTGGGCCATTATTGCTATTATGTGCAGGGGGGTTATTATTAGTTTTATTTGTTGTTTTAGAGTTAAGTCGAGGTCGTATACGAGGAGGAGGTCTACGCTCTGTATAGAAGGAAATAAAGGATACGCCTATTATTGTGATTATAAAGATTGTAAGATAGGTTTTTATTAAGCCAGTTTGAGCTTTTGTAAGAAGGTTTGATATTTTTTTAGCTCCATCTATTAATATTTTTGGTCCTAGTTTTTCATATCATAAAAGATCATTTAATTGATAAGCTAGTTTTTGGCTTAGATTAAAAATTAATTGTGGGATTGTTCGGTGTGTAAGAATATTAAAAAATCCAAGTTGATTTAATATATTATATTTAATTGTTGGTTTAGTAGAGCTGAGAGTTATAGAACTTTTTGTTAGGTCTAGTGCGACTAGAAGTCCAATAGTAGTAATTAGAAGAGTTATAAGTTTTGTAGAAAAGTTTATTGTTATAATTTGTGTTTTTATAGGTATTATTATTATTGTAATAATAAAACCAGAAAATAGTGTACCTAAGCCTAAATAAAGAATAGGACGAATTTGATATTTGTTCGACTCTAGAGTTGGAGATAGGGGGAGATAGTGTGGGGTATTTATTTGCGTGTAAAATATTATTCGAAAAGAATAGGCAGCAGTAAGAGCTGTTGCAAGAAGAGTTAATATTAGGGCTCAGGCATTTGTATGGGTGGTATTTAGTGCTTCAATAATTATATCTTTTGAGTAAAATCCGGCAAGAAAGGGGATGCCAATTAAAGCAAGACTGCCAAGTGTTATAGAGGCTATTGTAATTGGAAGTGTTTTTTGTAAGTTGCCTATTTTACGGATATCTTGTTCATCTGAAAGTGAGTGGATGATTGAACCAGAACAGAGAAAAAGCATTGCTTTAAAAAAGGCATGTGTAGAAATATGAAGAAATGCTAGATCTGGTTGATTAAGGCCAATTGCGACTATTATAAGGCCTAGTTGACTTGAGGTCGAGAATGCAATAATTTTTTTTAAATCATTTTGAGTAAGGGCACAAAGTGCTGAAAATACTGTGGTAGTTGCTCCTAGGCATAAGCAGATAGTAGTAGTAGTGCTATTTATTTGAAGTAGAGGATTTAGTCGAATCAGTAAAAATACACCAGCGACAACCATTGTGCTAGAATGAAGTAATGCTGAGACAGGTGTTGGGCCTTCTATTGCATTTGGAAGTCAGGGATGAAGTCCAAATTGAGCGGATTTACCGGCAGCTGCTAGAATAATTCCAAGAAGGGGTAGGAGAGGCATAGTTGTGAGAGAGAATAATTCTTCGAAATTTCAGGTGTTATAGTATATAGCGAATCATGATAGAGAGAGGAGTAAGCCGATATCTCCAATGCGATTATAAATTATAGCCTGTAGTGCTGCGGAGTTTGCGTTTATTCGTGAAAATCATCAGCCAATTAGTAAAAAAGATATAATTCCTACCCCTTCCCACCCGATGAAGAGTTGAAATAAGTTATTTGCTGTAATAAGAATAAATATTGCAAGAAGAAATAAAAGTAGGTATTTTATAAATTTTTTACGATTGAAGTCTTTATTTATATATCAGTTTGTAAATTCTATAATTGTTCACGTAATAAAAAGTGCAATTGGTAGAAAGCTTGTTGAATATCGATCAAATATTAGGCTAATTTGAAGGCTAAATAGTGAATTAAGTCAGGTTAGACTTGTTGTAATTGTTTCTACTCCTGTGCTAATAAAAGTAGCCAGTGAGATTATGCTTATTATACAGGCAAGTTTTGTTGCAGTAGTGATTGGGTTTGTTCATAGTTTACTTATTGTTCGAGGAAAAAGAAAAGGTAGAAGAAGTACTAGTAGTGTTAGAGTTGTTGTTGTATGGAATATTAAATTCAACATTTCTTTCACTTGGATTTGCACCAAGAATAAACTAATGCCTAAGATTAGTGGAAAACTATTATCCTATGAAAGTAAGAAATCCAAAGATTTAATTTTGGGGACTAGAATTAGCAGGCCTAGTATATAAGATATTTCTTGATATGCAAGAGAGTACTAGTCTCTAATGTTGAGACCACAGCTCAGTATTTTAATTAAATTATGCTTATAAGTTAAGAGTTTCGGATTTAATATTAATAGAATTAAAGGAAGAAGGTGTAAGGTTATAAGTAGATGTTCTCGTGTGTAGGAGGGATTACAGGCTAAGTTTAATGTTAATTTACCTTGTTGTATTGTTAAAAAAATATAAAGCGTATAAATTCCAGTTAATAGAGTAGCTAGGCCAGTTAGTAGTAGGGTTATTGAGGCTCAATTAAATAGGGAAGAGATAATTATTAATTCACCGATAATATTAATAGTTGGAGGGAGGGCTATATTAGTAAGACTTGCTATTAATCATCAAAAGGTTATAAATGGTAGAATATTTTGTAGCCCTCGTACTAGAAGAAGAGTACGAGTGTGTGTCCGCTCATAATTTGTATTAGCAAGACAAAATAAGAGAGAAGAGCTAAGTCCATGAGCAATTATTAAGATAAGTGCTCCACTAATACTTCAGGGTGTTTTAATTAGTGTTGCGGCTACGACAAGGGCCATGTGGCTTACTGAAGAATAAGCGATAATTGCTTTTAAATCTGTTTGTCGAAGGCAGATAAGGCTAGTTATAATTATTCCTCAGAGAGCAAGGACTATAAGAGGAAGAGTTATTACTTCTATTACTGAGGTTAGAACGGGTATAATTCGGATAATGCCATATCCCCCTAATTTTAATAGGATTGCAGCTAAGACTATTGAACCTGCGATGGGAGCCTCAACATGTGCTTTTGGTAGTCAGAGATGAAGCCCATAAAGAGGCATTTTAATAAGAAAGGCGAAAAGACAAGCTAGTCATAAAAAGGGGCTTGTTAATATAGAAGAATTAGTTATTTCTATAAGCAGTGGAAATAATATTATAATATTATTTGTATGTGATTCTATTCAGAGTAGTGCGATTAGAAGAGGAAGAGAGCCAAATAGTGTATAAAATAAGAAGTATATTCCTGCAGTAAGACGTTCTATTTGACTTCCCCAGCGTGTAATTAAAATTAGAGTGGGAATTAATGTGCTTTCAAATATAATATAGAAAAAAATTAGATTTGTTACGGAGAAGGCTATGATGAGGGTAATTTGAAGTAGGCTGCAAGTTAAGAGAAAAAGTCGTTGCTGGTTTGAGCTATTTATTTGTATATTTTGTTGATTAGCTACCGCTATTAAAGGAGGAATTCAGGTAGATAGGATTAGAAGAGGGGTTGAGACATGATCAAGGCCTAAAAGAGGACAAACTTTCCATGCTGGAAGATTAATAGGATTATTAAGATAATGTACAGTTATTAATGCTGTAAGGGTTGTATAGCAGGTAAAAGTTGTAAAAAGTATTGATTTTTTTATAGTTAGGATTGTAGGAGGTAGTATTAGTATTGGAAGAAGAAGCTTTAGCATTGTAATAAGTTAAGATTTTTAAGGTGATCAGAAGCATGTGTTCGAGTTGAAGCGACTAGAAGTGCAAGTCCTGTGCATGCTTCGCATGCAGAAAAGGTTAAAATAGTTATAGGAGAACAAATTATAGTTGTTAGTTCTATGTTCTGTGTTATAGTAATAAGATTGATAAATAGAGTCAGAAGTATTCCTTCAATGCAAAGTAAGGCAGAGACAAGATGAGTCCGATATATTGCTACCCCAAGAGCGGATAATAAGAAAGTTCCAGTAGTTATAAGTTGAAGAGGGGCCATTTGTGACCTCGATTATGCGAGATTTACTAAGTCGAAATTAATTGTTTTTAATAAACTAGTCACTTATTCAGCTCATTCGAGGCCCCCTTGTATTCATTCATAAATAAGTCCTATAATTAAGAGAAAAATAAGGATAATAGCTCAAAACATTAATGAGTTAGGGTTAATTAAGCATATAGCTCAGGGAAGTGGAAGAAGTAGTGCGATTTCTAAATCAAAAAGTAGAAATAAGATAGCAATTAAAAAAAATCGAAGAGAAAAGGGGAGGCGAGCTGTTCCATAAGGATCAAATCCACATTCATAAGGAGAAAGTTTTTCTATGTCAGGGGTAAGCTGAGGCAGTCAGAAACTCATGATTATAAGCAGTCCTATAATTAAGGCTACAATAAAGAGATATAGTAGTAGGTTTATTTCTCTCCCTTAGAGTGTCTAAGATGAAGTGAGTGGTAGTCACTTATATTTATTATATTAGGAGAGTATGTACCTCATCAATAGATTGAAATATATAAGAAAAGTCAAACAACGTCAACAAAATGTCAATATCAGGCGGCGGCTTCAAAACCAAAGTGGTGATTTGTTGTAAAATGTTGTATTATTTGTCGGAGGAGACAAACAAAGAGAAAACTTGTTCCAATAATAACATGTATTCCATGAAATCCTGTTGCAATAAAGAAGGTAGAGCCATATACACTATCTGCAATTGTAAATGGAGCATCATAATATTCTATTATTTGAAGAAGGGTAAAATAAATGCCAAGACCAACTGTTAGTATTAAAGCTTGTATTGCTTCTTTATGTTTTCCTTCTATAATTGAGTGATGTGCTCAGGTAACAGTAACTCCGGAGCTTAAGAGAATAGCGGTATTAAGTAGAGGCACATCAAAAGGACTAACCGTGATAATGCCTGTTGGTGGTCAGCCTCCTCCAAGTTCTGGAGTTGGTGCGAGACTTGAGTGATAAAAAGCTCAAAAAAATCCTAAAAAGAAAAAGATTTCAGATGTGATAAAAAGTATTATTCCATATCGAAGACCTGTTTGAACAAATATTGTATGGTGGCCTTGGTATGTGCTTTCTCGAATGATATCACGTCATCATTGGATTGTTGTAAGAGCTAGAAGAATTAGTCCTATATATATCAAAATTAATGTTTTATAGTGAAACCAGGTAGTTAGACCAGAAGTTAAAAGCAGTGCTGCAATTGCCCCAGTAAGTGGTCATGGGCTTGGGTCTACTATATGATATGTGTGTGCTTGGTGGTCCATTAAATATTTTCTTCTAAGTAAAGACTTATTAGTAGTGAAAAGACATAAGCTTGAATTATAGCAACAGCAATTTCAAGAAGTAAGAGAAGGACTAATAAGATTGTAGTTGAAATTGAAATTATTAGACTTAATGGAAAAAGAGAGAGGATTGCAGTAGAAATTAGTTGAATTAATAGATGTCCAGCTGTTAAATTAGCAGTTAGACGAACTCCTAATGCGAGAGGGCGCAATAATAAGCTGAGTGTCTCGATAATAATTAGTGATGGAACAAGTACTTTTGGTGTGCCTATTGGAAGAAGGTGGCTAAGTGAGCGTGTAGGGTAATTTCAGGCTCCTGTTAGGACAGTTATAAGTCATATTGGAAGAGCTAAACTAAGATTTATGGCTAATTGGGTTGTTGGAGTAAAAGTATATGGGAAAAGGCCTAAGATATTTAAAAGAAGAAGAAAAAATATTAAAACTAAAAGTATAACTGCTCATTCTTGTGCAGCTTGTCCTAAGGGCTGTATTAGGTGTTTAATAGATTTTTTTACTATTCATAGTTTTATGGCGTTAAAACGATTTGTTTGAAGTCGTAGTTTATAAGGAATTAGTAGTGTGGGAGCTAGAAGAGCAAGGATTATTAGAGGTACTCCTATTAAGGTTGGACTTATAAATTGATCAAATAAATTTAATATCATAGTCAAATTCAAGCAATATCTGGGATTGTAGATTTTAAAATTTTTGGAGATAATAAGCTATTAATCTGTATAGTTATTGGGATTAATATTATTAGTAGGATAATTCAAGTTATTAGTATCGTTATAAATCAGGGGGCAGGGATTAATTGAGGCATGCTCTAAGGGAGATCGCTCCTTCTTTAGCTTAAAAGGCTACCGCTAATAAAAGCTTCTGAGAGATATGGGTGTTAATTTTATTCAATTTTCAAATGCTTCTAAAGTTGTGGCCTCTACTACAATTGGTATAAAACTATGATTAGAGCCGCAAATTTCTGAACATTGACCATACGATAAACTAGGACGAGAGATAATAAAGCTAGTCTGATTTAATCGTCCTGGAATTGCGTCTGTTTTTACCCCTAGTGTTGGGACTGCTCAAGAGTGTAGGACATCATCTGCTGAGATGAGTATACGGATTGGAGATTCTATTGGAATAATTATTCGATGATCTACATCTAGAAGACGGTATATACCTGGTGAAATACTATTTGTAGGAATTATATATGAGTCAAATAGGACTGCTTGATAATCTGTATATTCATAACTTCAGTATCATTGATGTCCAATTGCTTTAATTGTTAGATGGGGGTTATTGACTTCATCTATAAGATAGAGAATTCGTAAGGAGGGAAGGGCAATTATAATTAAAATAATTGCAGGAAGAAGTGTCCATACTATTTCGATAGTTTGTGCATCTACTGCATTTGTATGTGTTAATGTTGTTGTTACTATTAATAGGATTATATAAAGAATAAGAGTACTAATTAAAAATAGAATTATTAATGTATGATCATGAAAGTATAGAAGTTCTTCTATAATGGGTGATGTTGCATTTTGAAAGCCGAGTTGTATGGGGTGAGCTATAGTAAAGATACACAGATTATATCTGTTATTTAGCACTGACAGGACTATGTAATAATTTACTAGTATCTTATAAAAAGGGAGTATAGTGGCTATGCAGTTAGTTTGAAGCTAAATAAAGGAGGTTCGATTCCTTCACTTTTTATTCTGTAATAAATAGACAGGTTCTTCATAGGTGTGATATGATGGAGGATATTTATGTAATCATTCAAGATTAGTTGATAAGAGTTCAATTGAAGAAACTTCTCGTTTAGCTGAGTATGCTTCTCAGATAATAAATAATATTATAATTACTGCAATAAGAGAGATAAGAGAGCCAATAGATGAAAGAGTGTTTCAGAGTGTATAGGCATCAGGATAATCGGAGTATCGTCGAGGTATTCCTGCCAAGCCTAAGAAGTGTTGTGGAAAGAATGTTATATTAACTCCTACAAATATTACTCCAAAATGAATTTTAGTTCAAGTTGAATGAAGTGAATAGCCAGAAAATAGCGGGAATCAATGAATGAATCCGCCCATGATGGCGAAAACAGCGCCTATTGATAGGACATAATGAAAATGAGCAACTACATAGTATGTGTCGTGTAGGACAATGTCTAATGATGAATTAGCAAGTACAATTCCAGTAAGGCCTCCAATTGTAAAAAGGAAAATAAAGCCAAGAGCTCATAGTAGGGCTGTATTTCATTTAATTGTGCCTCCATGTAGAGTTGCTAGTCAACTAAATACTTTTACTCCCGTAGGAATAGCGATAATTATTGTAGCAGAAGTAAAATATGCTCGTGTATCAACATCTATTCCTACTGTAAATATATGATGTGCTCATACAATAAACCCTAGAAAACCGATAGACATCATAGCTCAGACTATGCCTATGTAGCCAAAAGGTTCTTTTTTCCCAGCGCTATAAGCTACAATATGTGAGATTATGCCAAAACCTGGTAGAATAAGAATATAAACTTCAGGGTGACCAAAGAATCAGAAAAGGTGTTGATATAGGATAGGATCGCCTCCTCCAGCAGGGTCAAAGAAAGCAGTATTAAGATTACGATCAGTTAGAAGTATTGTAATACCTGCTGCAAGAACTGGAAGAGAGAGAAGTAATAAAACAGCAGTAATTAATACAGATCAAACAAATAGAGGGGTTATATATTGGGTTATTATTGGAGGTTTTATATTTAGGCAAGTTGTAATAAAATTAATTGCCCCAAGAATAGAAGAAGCCCCAGCAAGGTGAAGAGAGAAAATGGTTAAATCAACTGCAGCTCCTGCATGGGCTAAATTTGCTGCTAGGGGAGGGTATACTGTTCAACCTGTTCCGGCTCCGGCTTCAATACTAGAAGAAGCAAGAAGAAGCATTAATGATGGAGGTAGAAGTCAGAAGCTTATATTATTTATACGAGGGAATGCTATGTCAGGAGCTCCAATTATTAAAGGGACAAGTCAATTTCCAAAGCCTCCGATTATAATAGGTATAACTATAAAAAAAATTATAACAAAAGCATGAGCTGTTACTACAACATTATAGATTTGATCATCTCCAAGAAGGGTGCCAGGCTCACTTAGTTCTGCCCGAATTAAGAGACTTAGAGCAGTGCCTGTCATGCCAGCTCAGGCCCCAAAAATTAAGTATAGAGTACCGATATCTTTATGATTTGTTGAAAAAAATCAACGAGTTAATATCACAGGTAGAATGACCGAGAAAGGTGATGAGCTGTAGTCTCATTTACAGGAAGAATGTCTTCTTTTCTATCAAGCCCCGAATAAAGTAAAGTGCAAATTTACAGCGGCACCATAGGAGGTGCCGGGGCTTCTCCCGTTTTTAAGGAGCGGGAGAAGCGTAAACTAAAGCCCGCTGGCTTGGGCTCTTTAGTGTTAGTTAAGAGATTACAGGATCGAGGCCTGTTAGTTTATAGAGGCTTTAGCTTAGTTAAAGTGTATGAGTTGCATTCATGAGATGGACTATTGAATTTCCAGGCCTTCAGAAACTAGAGTGGGCTCTTTTTAGAACTTTGAAGGTTCTTAGTTTATAATAACTTAAGTTTCTAGGATAGAATTATGAGAATTATAGGTAGGTTTGGTAGAAGAAGAGTTGAGAGGGTTATTAAGATCGCTAATATTAGAGGATATTTAATTTTTAATCGTCAATTATATTTAGGGGTTGTAGTAGGTGGAAGGACTATGATTATTAAATATCCTATTCGTAAGTAAAAGAAGAGGCTTGGCAGGGTTGTTAAGGCTAATATTATGCTAAAGATAATTAATTTAAATTTTATTAGTTCATTTAGAATTAGTCATTTGGGAAGAAAGCCTGTTAATGGAGGGAGGCCCCCTAGGGATAAGAGTATTAATATTGTTATTATAGCAAGTATTGGAACAGTTGATCCGACGATTTCTAAGTCAATAAGTGTTTTTATTGATAGTATGATTAATACTAGGAAGATTGTAGTTGTTATTAGAATATAGAGGATTAGAGTTAGTATTGTAATTGGGGGATTTAGTGTGAGCATTGTAGTAAGTCACCCTAGATGGGTAATAGATGAACAAGCTATAATTTTTCGTGTTTGGGTTTGATTTAGTCCTGTTATGCTGCCAATTATTGTAGAAAAAAGACTAAAAGTAATTAGTAAAGGATGATTAAGATGAGGTGCTGTTATGTAGAGTAGGCAGAAGGGAGCAAGTTTTTGTCATGTAGAAAGAGCTAAGCTGATTTTTAAAGTTGCTCCTTGTATGACTTCTAAGAATCAGAAGTGGAATGGAGCGAGACCTAGTTTTATTGTAATTGCTAGAGTAAGTAGTAATATTGCTAGAGGAGTTGTAAGTTGTGAGATGTCTCATTGACCTGTTATTCAGGCATTTGTTATACTTGATAGTATAATTAGGGCTGAAGCAATTGCTTGTGTTAAAAAGTATTTGGTAGCTGCTTCTGTTGTACGAGGGTAATGTTCATTTGTTAAAATAGGAATAATTGCGAGAGTATTAATTTCTAGTCCAATTCATGCAATTAGTCAATGAGAGCTTGATAAGGTAATAATTGTACCTATTGCTATGCCTGAAATTAGGAGAAGTTGAATTAATGGATTAATTAGTAAAGGTGGAGATTCCACATTTTCGGGGTATGGGTCCGAGAGCTTTATTAGCTGACTTTACTAGGGAGTCGTATAATGAAGTACACAAAGTTTTGGGCTTTGTAGTTTGGATTCGCGATCTAACTTTCTAGGAAGTGGAGGGAATTAAACCCTCTTATAGTACTCTATCAAAGTAATCCTAGGTCATATTTGGCTCACTTCTATATATTTGATGGGGTTCCAGCAAGTATGATAGGTATTATAGTATATCAAAGGCACAGAGCTAAGATCAAGGGAAGAAAATTTTTTCATACCAAGTGCATGAGTTGATCATAGCGGAATCGAGGATAGGAGGCTCGTACTCAGAGGAACCCCAGGGTTAGAAGACAGGTTTTAATTATTAAACTAAGAGTAAAAATATTTGAATATGCCGTGCTTTGACTTAGGAATAAAATGCAAGAAAGTGTATTTATAAGTAGAATATTAGCGTATTCAGCTAAGAAGAATAAAGCAAAGAGGCCTCCAGCATATTCAGTGTTAAAGCCAGAAACGAGTTCTGATTCGCCTTCAGTTAGATCAAAAGGAGCTCGGTTTGTTTCAGCTAGTGTTGAGATGAATCATATTATTATAAGAGGTCATGTGCTTATTATTAGAGGTCCTTGTTCTTGAGTTAAAAGGATTATTTTTAGAGAGAAGCCCCCTGTTGATAACACTGTGCTTAAGATAATAATTCCTAAAGATACTTCATAAGAAATAGTTTGGGCGATGGCACGTAATGCTCCGATAAGAGCATATTTAGAATTTGAAGCTCATCCGGATCAGAGGATTGAATAAACTATTAAGCTTGAGAGAGCTAGTATAAATAGGAGGCCTAGGTTTATCTCAGAGAGAGCTTGAGGTATGGGTAAGGGGATTCAGATTATTAGGGCTAATGTAAGAGCTATAATTGGGGCTATTAAGAATAAAGTTATATTTGAGCTTGTAGGACGTAGAGGTTCTTTGATAAAAAGTTTCATTCCGTCTGCAATTGGCTGTAATAGACCAAAGGTTCCAATAATATTAGGTCCTTTTCGGTGTTGTATATATCCTAGAAACTTTCGTTCAAGAAGTGTCAGAAAGGCAACGCTAAGTAGAATTGGTATGATAAGTAGGATAGAGTTTATTAGTTTAGGAATTATCTGGTGCACTAATAGGAAGAGGATTTGAACCTCTGATCAAAGGGCTTAGGCCTTTTGCATTTATACCTGCCTCTGCCATCCTATAAATTGCTATTGTCTTTAGTAGACTTGTTGCGGAGTATTTGAGTTTTAGTCAATTTTTAATAAGACTTGTTTAAATAGAGGTCTTGCTTTATTGGTCCTTTCGTACTAAATAGAGCTGCATCATAGATAGAAACCGACCTGGATTGCTCCGGTCTGAACTCAGATCACGTAGGACATTAATCGTTGAACAAACGAACCTTTAATAGCAGCTACACCATTTGGGGGTCCTGATCCAACATCGAGGTCGTAAACCTTCTTAGCGATAAGAACTCTTAAAGAAGATTGCGCTGTTATCCCTGGGGTAACTTGGTTCGATGATCAGTATTACTGGGTCATTATATTAGTAATTAGACTTGTCAGTCATAATAAGATATTATAAATCTTATACTTGGAAGTTTCTTTTTTTTCCAAAGTTGCCCCAACTGAAAACAATATACTAGGATATTAAGATTTTAGTATTTTATTTAAAGCTCCACAGGGTCTTCTCGTCTTATGGGTGTATTCTAGCTTTTGTACTAGAAGATCAGATTCATTGATTAGCGATAGGAGACAGTCGAGCCCTCATTTAGCCATTCATACGGGTCTTTATTTAGAAAACAAATGATTACGCTACCTTTGCACGATTAGGGTACCGCGGCCGTTAAAAATTTCACTGGGCAGGCAACACCTTTAATACTTGATAAGCTAAAGGCTATGTTTTTGGTAAACAGTTGGGGCGCATTAGCCGAGTTCCTTCTAAAGCTTTTAATCGTCTTAGGAGCATGCCTGTGTTGGAGTGACAGTTATAAAGATAATGATGCTTGATAAAAAATATAGTACCATGTTGAGGTTTGTTAATTTTCAGTAGGCTATCATAGCTGAATCAAAGGGATGCTAAAGAGAAGATAGGATTCTTATTACTAGTTTTAGCATTAGAGTTTCTATTTTGTTATAGAATTAACTAATTAGAGATCGGGGGGGTGTAATTTTATTATGGGATTTTTAAATTAAATGCTTTGACGTAATTTTATTGGGTGGCTGATTTAAAGCCGACCGGAAAGAAGATAAGACTAGCCCTCAGATTCCGGCTGTATCCGGAAATAGTAAAGCTGAACCTTTACTATGTTTTTTCTGAATAAAGAGGGTGACTAAGAATAAGTGTGTATTTTAATCAGAACAGAACTTAGATTCTTTTATTAGTTAACCAGCTATCGTCAAACTCGATTAGCATTTTACTACTACCTTAGAATCTTTCCATTCTTTTGTCACAGAAATGGGGGCACTCCAAGAGAGTTGTTCTAAGGTAGCTCGATTGATTTCGGGGGGAGAGATTAAAAAAGCATTTTATCTTAGATTGCTTGCTAAACCATGATGCAAGAGGTAAGGAGGTTTATTCCTGCTTTTTTATGCTTTAAATTAAAATTATTCTTTCATGTTTCCCTTACGGTACTAATTGCTATTGCGCTAAATTTGTTTTCTATCTCCAATACTTACGTAAAAGAATGATTTCGAGGGAGGGGAAACTGGTAACTTGATTAGATTATTAGGCTAGTTATTTAGCTCAAAGAGGTCTTAGAAGACGTCGTTTTATTGTAAGTAAAATGCTTTTTGTAAGCTACTCTTTGTGTCCAAGCACACTTTCCAGTACGCTTACCATGTTACGACTTGCCTCATTTTTTAAACAATTAGTAATTATTTAATATATTATAGTGTTATAATGAGGGTGACGGGCGGTGTGTACGCATCCCAGAGCAAGATTCAATTAAATATGCTAGTTTAATTTACTACTAAATTCACCTGTAAGTAAGATTTCAGTTACTAGTTCGTAGTCTTTATTTTAAAGAGTGTAGCTCATCACTTCCCTTTCATTAGCTACACCTTGACCTGATGTTTTTGTGAAAGACATTTGGGCTTACATTTATTACCCTCAAGAGGTAAGCAAGATGACGGCGGTATATAGGCGGAAGAGTTTAACAAGAAAGGGTCGGGTACAACGTGGATTATCGATTATAGGACAAGCTCCTCTAGTTTGATATGGGAAACCGTCAAGTCCTTAGAGTTTTAAGTTTTCACTTGTAATTCTCTGGCGGGCTATTTGTAGTAATATAGTCAAGGTTAACGGCTGGGCATAGTAGGGTATCTAATCCTAGTTTGTGTCCCAGCTTTCATGAGTCAATAATATGAAGCTATATGATTTTGAAGAGTTTTTGCATTTTATAGCTTAACTCCTGTTTTGACTTCAAGTTTTAAATATCTAGTCATGTTTTACGCCGAAGACTGTTGTTTTGGGCCTTTCGTATAACCGCGGTGGCTGGCACGAAATTTACCGGCTCAATTTTACTCTAATTAAGTCAAGCTTGAGAGAGCGCTTATTGCTTAATGTCTATCACTGCTGAGGCCCGTGGGGGTGTGGAAATACTTGGTGTTTTCGGCTACAAAGAGTGTGCCTGATACCAGCTCCAGTCTTAGTTTTAGGTAAGAGTTGGGCAAATGCACGGGTGCGTTGATGCTTGCATGTGTAAATTTAATAAAAAACAACAGTAAGTTTAGGACCAAAATTATGTGTTTTCTGGGACGAAGTAGAGGTCCATCGCAGCAATTTCAAGGCCACGCTTTAAAAATATTTAAGCTACAGTAAC